GAGTGGCTTAAGGCATTGGTTTGCTAAATCGACATACAAGAAGATTGTATCATGGGTTCGAATCCCATTTCCTCCGGCACGGAAGTGGAACGGGCGGGCGAAATTACGTGAGAGAAAGAACCTCTTGGTGGACCCCCCGGAGGACAGAATAGCACTACTTAGTGAGACGGAGCGGAGAGCCCGTTGCGCCTTGTTTTTGTTTGACCGGCCTATCTTCTTTCTATAAGCAAGCTCCCTCCGGCCGGGAAGGGACTGGACGGCTCTCGGTTCTTGAGCATGTTGGGGGATTAGGCGGCAGTTGAAAGAGCTGCTCGAAAGCTTGACGAACAAGCGAAAAAGCCCTCACTCTTTTTTTTAGTAAAGGGCTTTCTTTTCCCTTACTAATCAAGTGGTAAGGTAGGGCGCTATTCGATGAAGAAAACAGACTTTAGGAAAGTGGTTCAGGTAGCTCAGCTGGTTAGAGCAAAGGACTGAAAATCCTTGTGTCAGTGGTTCGAATCCACTTCTAAGCGGGCTTTTGGTCCAAAGGACACGTAGCCGGGAGCGAGCCGGATTTTGAAATAAAAGTGAAAGAGTAAGCCAAAACAAAAGCAGTAGTAGCGCTGCTCTCCCTATCGGTCGAGGCTTAACAGCTCCTGCACTATACGGCTTTTTGGCGTCGCCCTATATTGCAGGAGGCAGATTTTATAAAAAAAGCGGTGGATTACTCGGATGGGTTCTCGCGTCCCTGTGCCCAAAAGGATGGGCGAGTTCGGTTTGAGTGTTCATCGATCGGGTGGATCTATATGCTCCGGGGTGGTGAGACGAGGTGTAGCGCAGTCTGGTCAGCGCATCTGTTTTGGGTACAGAGGGCCATAGGTTCGAATCCTGTCACCTTGATGTGACGCTGAAGTCAGCAAATACGTTCGTTTGTCGTTGGGGCTCACTTTCTTCCTTGCTCGTTCAATTGAACCCGAGTCTCATGGGGCACGTGGCCAGTAAGCAAGTCTCTCGTATCTAGTTGCAGGGGGGCTCACACAAGAAGTGCATCCCGCACACCTGATTCTCATATCCATATGCTATACTCGATATACACCCATTCGAAAGCGTTACTTGTCTTACTTGACTCACAATCTTGAAGCAAGCGCAACGCCCCGATGGAATATGCAACTCCCTACTTGGTCGATTTCTCACGGACTGAAAAGGGAACTATGGGTCGGAAAATAGATCATTCGGACGGTGCGCCGGGCGGACCGTATTAGCAAGCGTGACGGGCCGGACTGACCCAACACGTCTTTCTCTCCCGGCAACGGAAGATGCACAAACTATACCAGTGGTTTCAGTAGCACTACCTAGTTCGCATCAGCCATTTTCTCACCAATGGAATCGATTGGCTTGGTTGGGGAATGAATCTGCCGGCATCGGAGGGAGCTGGAGGAAATATAACTCTTAGATGGACGGGAGAGGGAGAGGCAGTTGTTTCATTCGCCTACACTAGGTACAGCCCCTGACTACACTACATGAAATGAGAAGAGAAGCGCAGGAAGCACAAACAAGGGTGGTGTAAGCTTGGTTAGCTAGAGCGGGAACAAAAGATGTGGAAGCGGGGGCTATGACCAGAGCCCATTTCCTTCTATTTATACAGAGCCCCAGACCCTGTTGTCGATCCACCAGCACCATACCATAAGCAGGGATAGAGGCATTTTCACCATAGCTTTCAGCAGTTTGATACTCGGGCTTCAGTAGCCAATGGGAGGTGGACCATCACTCGTTGACCCTGCTAAAAGAGATCCGGGGGCTGACGATACGGAATAGAACTTAAGTTCGGAACGGAACTCTAAATTCAATGCAAAGGCTCGGGCTCAGATATCAATAGCAGCCAGTTAGTTGAACCAATGCCAGTTTACCAAAAGCAAGTTCATTTTCACCGTCCAGCGCATAATCCGAATCGTAGCAGGCTCCATCACCGCTGCCTAATGAAGGAAGATTGTTAGTAGGGTCTTACATCTTCATCCCTTTCCAGCTTGTGCCCCTGGGTCCGCTGCCGCTTATCGAATCCGAACCATATCTGGATTGGATAGGATTGGATCTTTGTCTCGATCTGCTGCGGGTGAAACTCGGTCGGTCCACGAGCTCGATTCACCAATAATCCCTGCCTTTGCTCCTGACTACACTACATGAATCACAAATAGGGAAGAAATGCGCATTTGTCGAATTCTATGTATGAATGATGCATTCCTCTTTTTAGTATGTCTGCTCTGACTGAGATGGGGGCCGTACTCCAATTTCGGCGGGCTATGGGATACGAGCCAATTCATATAGTGGAGTAGCTAAGAGGGTAGGGTAGCCTTCTAAGCTTTTGTACAAGCTCGTAATGGAGGACGTGATCCCGCTCGTGAAGGCAATGAAGTGATCCTCCTCGCAGAGTCCCAAACCAGCTGCTGCTTGCCGAGTATGGAAGGAAATCGTCGGAATTGGGTAGACTTTCCCCGAAGCACGGACCTTAGATCGAACCGAAGGC